ATGAATATTATTTTAATAATGTAATAGACACACATTTAAAGCAAAAATTATACTACTAGAGGTTATCCTGTTTCCGGGGGGTTTACAGGAGTGTTAATCATCTTAGGAGTAAGGGGGGGTAGGGGGGGTTTACGGAAAAAAACCCCAGGGGCATCTTAGATATTTTAGGAGTGATACTGCTACTTTATGCTCTTGATATCGAGATATGCTATTCTTTATGGAAAACCTTTCCAACATGGTTACTATTTCCTTGCCGGCAAGGAAATGTACAACCTTGTTAGTCATTTCTGTACGCACTCTGAAATGCCAAGTGAAAGGAAACCAAAAAAAAAATACCAAATGCCCCTTAGAAAGAACGCCCGGCATGTGGGGTAATGCGTCGTATGTATTCCACCATTAACTTATGCAAGCGTCGATGAAAGTGTGGGGAATAATATCAAGTAATGGCCCTGAAGTAGGAACCAAATGCCAGGAATAGTTCACTGTGTGCGACCCCCACAATAGTTGTCCCTCATTATCAATAGTCGGATGCATTTAGGAATCACCGGTTGGTGGTCTCTTACTACATTAAGATTTTGTAGAATATCTATGTGGTGGGTCCTGGTATATCTTGACTTAGGAATATTGTGCTTGGTCTTAAGTTTCGCTAATCTTTATTTAATAAACATTAATTTAATATTATAATGCTTTATGTCTACTTCGTAATTTGGTGATATATGAGGGGTTTAAACCATTAATGTTGATTATACATATATGTCCTTGAATGCCATTGATATGGTTAATATAAATGTATGGTGATAATACATATATGTCCATTCAACAAAGAATGGTTTAATTTAAAATACTAGCTTTGGGAGCTAGAGATGGGAGTTAAAATCTCCTTTCTTTGAGCAGTAGGGAAGATTTTAACTTCCGGCATTTGGTTTACAAGACCAATGCTCTGAAGCTGAGCTACTAGTGCATGATCATTTTAAGACTTTGTTTTCTAGTCAACCAATTATAGGCATAAAAACTAAAAATAGCATAAAATATAGGATGGATGCAATTTGACCAATAATAATATAAGGGTCTTCAACTGGCATTCCTCCGATTCAGGTGAGGATGGCGACGTCTGCGATGAGAATTCAGAAGAAAAGTTGTGAGACGGGCCGGAATGTAAGGCTTCGTCGTTTTGACGTGTGTAAGATGGGGATAAGTATGAGTACGAGAATTGAAGATAGGAGGGCTAAAACGCCGCCGAGTTTGTTGGGAATCGAACGTAGGATTGCGTAGGCGAAGAGAAAATATCATTCTGGTTTAATATGAGGTGGTGTTACAAGGGGATTAGCGGGGGTGAAGTTGTCAGGGTCTCCTAATAGATTAGGTATAAATAGTGCTAGGATAGCTAGGGTTATAAGAAGTATAATAAATCCTAATAGGTCTTTATAGGAGAAATATGGGTGGAATGGGATTTTATTTGTGTTTGAGTTTAATCCTAATGGATTATTGGACCCTGTTTCGTGAAGAAATAATAGGTGAATAATAGTGAAAGCTATAATAACGAATGGAAGGATAAAATGGAAAGCAAAGAAACGAGTGAGAGTGGCATTGTCTACTGAGAATCCACCTCAAATTCATTGGACGAGGGTATTTCCAATGTATGGAACTGCAGAAAGTAGATTTGTAATAACGGTAGCGCCTCAGAATGATATTTGGCCTCATGGGAGTACGTAACCTACGAAGGCAGTTATTATTGTTAAAAGTAGTAGAATAACCCCAATATTCCATGTTTCCTTGTATAGGTATGATCCATAATAAAGTCCTCGACCAATATGTATATAAATACAGATGAAGAATAGTGAAGCACCATTAGCATGAATATTTCGGACGAGTCAACCATAGTTGACGTCTCGACAAATATGGGCTACAGACGAGAAGGCGGTTGTAATATCTGCTGTGTAGTGTATGGCAAGAAATAACCCTGTGATAATTTGTGTAATTAGGCAAAGGCCTAGGAGGGAACCGAAATTTCATAAGGCTGAGATATTTGAGGGGGTGGGTAGATCAACAAGGGCATCATTTATAATTTTTAGAAGTGGATGAGTTTTTCGTAGGTTTGCCATTCGAGTTCTTATAGTTGAATACAACGATGGCTTTTCGAGCCGTAGGTCTAGGTTAGATTCCTAGTAGGAATTATGACATATGTTATATTTTTATTTTTATTTGGTTTAGTGTTAGGGTTAATTGCGGTTGCTTCTAATCCTTCTCCTTATTTTGCTGCTTTGGGTTTAGTGGTGGTAGCAGGTATGGGTTGTGGTGTATTAGTTGGATATGGGGGTCCATTTTTATCTTTGGTATTATTTTTGATTTATTTGGGGGGAATATTAGTAGTTTTTGCGTATTCAACGGCTCTTGTTGCTGATCCTTACCCGGAGAGCTGGGGTAGTTGATCTGTTGTAATTTATATGGTTTTGTATGTAACGGTTGTAGTCTTTATCTCTGGTTTATTTTGGGGTGGTTGATATGAAGTTTTGTGGGTACCTGTAGATGAATTTGAAGTGTTTTCTGTATCTCGTGGGGATATTATAGGGGTTGCTTTAATGTATTCGTTTGGTGGTGGTATATTGTTTATTAGTGCTTGAGTTCTACTTCTTACTTTATTTGTAGTGTTGGAATTAACGCGGGGTTTAAGTCGTGGTACGCTTCGTACCGTTTAGTATATAAGAAATAGGGTTGCTAGGGTTAAAGTTAGGAGGAAAAAAGTAAGGTAAGTTTTGATTATTCCTTGTTGAATATTACTTGTTGTTGAAATTAAAGGTGTATTATATGATACTATGGCTTTTGGACCAATTTTTTCTAATCAGGTTTGGTCGATTATTTGGCTAGCAATTATTTGACCTGTAGTTAAATTTAATTTTGGAATAAGGCGATGCGTAATTGCTGGGAAAAAGCCTAATATATTGGAGAAGTGGTGGGTAATGAGGTGTGGGGTGGTTTTGTGTTGTTTACTTGTTAATGAGGCTAATTCTAGGGCTGTTAATAATCCAATAATAGTAACAATTAAGGCAGCTAGTTTTAGAAGGGGAGATATTGATATTACTGGTGTTTTTATAGGAAAAATATTTGATGTAATTAAAAATCCGGCTATAATACTTCCTCAGGCCAGTCGTTTTAATGGATTGATGAGTGTTGGGTCGTTTTCGTTGATTGGTGAGAATGAATTAAATCGTGGATTACCCATTGAGACAAAGAAAATAATACGCAGGCTGTAAATAGCTGTGAAAGAAGTGGCTAGTAGAGTCAGGGTTAGGGCTCAGGCGTTGATGTAAGATGTATTAAGTGCTTCAATAATAGCATCTTTGGAGAAGAAGCCGGCTAAAAATGGTATGCCTGTGAGGGCTAGGCTACCAAGTGTTATACAGGAAGATGTAAATGGTGCTAGATGGTGCATACCCCCTATTTTACGAATGTCTTGTTCATCATTTAGGCTATGGATAATTGAACCCGAGCAGAGAAATAGTATTGCTTTGAAGAAAGCGTGGGTACAAATATGTATAAAAGCAAGTTGGGGTTGGTTTAATCCGATGGTTACTATTATTAGACCTAGTTGGCTTGATGTGGAGAAGGCTACGATTTTTTTGATATCATTTTGGGTTAGGGCACATGTAGCAGTAAATAAGGTAGTGAGGGCTCCTAAGCAGAGACAGGTAGTTAAGGCGGTTTGATTATTTTCTATTAAGGGATTAACTCGGATTAGTAAGAAGATGCCTGCTACGACTATTGTACTAGAATGAAGTAGGGCGGAGACCGGCGTAGGACCTTCCATGGCCGAGGGAAGCCATGGATGTAGCCCAAATTGGGCTGATTTACCAGTAGCGGCAATGATTAGGCCTAGTAATGGATATGTTAAATTGTAATCTTTGGTGGTTGAGAATACTTGTTGTAATTCTCAGGAGTTTAGGTTTGTTGCTATTCATGCTATGGCAAAGATAAGGCCTACATCTCCGATTCGATTGTAAAGGACTGCTTGTAAGGCGGCGGTATTTGCATCTGCCCGTCCGTATCATCAACCGATAAGAAGAAAAGATATAATTCCTACTCCTTCTCATCCAATAAATAGTTGAAATATGTTGTTTGCTGTTACTAGGATAATTATAGTAATTAGGAACACAAGGAGGTATTTGAAAAATTGGTTTTTATGAATGTCTGTGTGTATATATCAGGATGCGAATTCAAGAATAGATCAGGTTACATATAGGGCAATTGGAATAAAAATAATTGAATAATAATCGAATTTAAAACTAATATTGATATCGAAGGTTATTGTGTTTATTCAGTTTCAATTAATAATAATAATTTCTAACCCTTCGTTGAGGAAAAGAAATAGTGGAAATAGGCTTATAAAAAAGGCTAATTTTACTGATATTTTGACTTGCATTGTAGATCAGCTTGCTGTTTTTGGGTGAGGGTGAAGGGTCGTTAAAATAGGATACATTAGGAGTAGTAAAATAATAATTAAGCTTGATGTTATTATGAGGGATGTTGGGTGCATAGCTATAGCTTGGACTTGCACCAAGAGTTTTTGGTTCCTAAGACCAATGGATAAGCTATTATCCTTCAGAAGCGTTCGAGTGAGCTTTGGAGTTTAACCAAAGTAATAAAGATTAGCAGTCTTTGTTGCTGCAGGCCTCTCTCGGTAGGTAAGAAGATTTTAACTTCTATTTTTAGAATCACAATCTAATGTTTTGGTTAAACTATATCTACAAGCAGATCAACCTCAAATTAAGCTTGGTTTAAGGATAAGGAGGATTAATGGTAGTAAGTGGAGGACTATCAATAGGTGTTCTCGGGTGTGAGAGGGGTCTAGTGCAATAATGTGTGTGGGGAGTGGTCCTCGTTGAGTTATAAGGAATATATAAAGTGAGTATGCTGCTGTAAGTAGGGTTCCGACTCCTGTTAGTGCAAGGGTTCATCATGATCAATTGAATAAAGAGGTAATAAGTATAAGTTCCCCCATTAGATTTGGAAAAGGGGGTAGTGCAAGATTAGCTAAATTTGTAATAAACCATCATGAAGTTATTAGTGGTAAGGCTATTTGTAGTCCTCGTACTAATATTATGGTTCGACTGTGTGTGCGTTCATAATTAGTATTTGCTAGGCAGAATAGAGCTGAAGATGTTAATCCGTGTGCAATTATAAGGATAAGTGCACCAGTAAATCCTCAGGGTGTTTGGGTGAGGATACCACCAATTACCAGACCTATATGGCCGACTGATGAGTAGGCAATTAGTGATTTTAGATCAGTTTGACGAAGGCAAATTGATGCTGTTATTACTAGTCCTCATAGGGCAAAGATAATAAATGGATAACTTAGTTCTTTGGTTAGGGGTTCTAATGTAGTTATGATACGTATTATACCATACCCTCCAAGTTTTAGGAGGACTGCTGCTAGAATTATTGATCCTGCGATAGGAGCTTCAACATGTGCTTTGGGTAGTCAAAGATGTACACCGTATAATGGTATTTTTACTAAAAATGCTAATAGGCAGCCTGCTCATCATAGTTTATCTGCATAGGTTGAGAGTGTTAGAGTATTGGAATGTTGTAGGGTTAATAGAGATAGGGTTCCTGCATTGTTTTGTATAAGTAATAAAGCAATTAGTAGAGGGAGTGAACCTGCTAGGGTATAAAATAGAAAGTAAATACCTGCGTTGAGTCGCTCTGTTTGGTTGCCTCATCGTGTAATGAGGAATAGGGTTGGGATAAGGGTTGCTTCGAACATAATATAAAATATAATGATTTCGGTGGCGCTAAAGGCCAAAATGAGAAAAATTTGTAGGGATGTTAATAGTGTAATATATATACGTTGTCGGTTAATGGGTTCTGTAGAGAGGTGATTTTGGCTTGCAAGAATTATAAGGGGGAGGAGTCAACAGGTTAAAATTAGAAGTGGGGTTGATAGAGAATCTGTTGCTATGTATATATTGAGTGACGATCAACCTGTTTCTGATAAATTTTTTAATCAATGTAGGCTAGTTAATGCAATTATTAGACTGTGTAATAGAGTTGTAGGTCATAATCATTTAATAGAGGTTATTCAAGTTGTTGGAATGAGCATTAGGGTTGGAATGAGAATTTTTAACATTGTAGGAGGTTTAGGTTTTGAAGACGATCTGATCCGTGAGTGCGGGCAGTGGCTACTAGTAAAGCTAGTCCTGCACTTGCTTCACATGCTGAGAATGTTAATAATAGTATGGGTGAGGCTGAGAAATTTATAGAACCTAGTTGAAGTGTTCATAATGAGAGGGCAATAAATAAAGAAAGTATTATACCCTCTAGACATAGGAGGGCGGAAAGAAGGTGAGTTCGATGAAATGTTAGGCCTGTAAGGCCTAATAGGAAAGTAGTGGATAAGGCGAAGTGGGTAGGGGTCATTAGGTAATTGTGGATTTTACACCACATGCTTTTGAGTCGAAATCAAATGTTTTTTTTAGACTAATTACCTATTCAGCTCATTCTAAGCCACCTTGGATTCATTCATAAATCAAACCAAGGGTTAGCAGAATTAAGATTATTGAGGCTCAGAAAAATGTGGTTAGTGGGGACTCTAGTTGGTCTCCTCAAGGTAATGGTAGGAGGAGGGCAATTTCTAAATCGAATAATAAGAAGAGGATGGCAATTAAAAAGAATCGAAGAGAGAAAGGTAGTCGGGCACTGCCTAACGGGTCAAACCCGCATTCGTATGGTGAGAGTTTTTCATGGTCTGGACTTGTAAGTGGTAGTCAGAAGGAAACTATAATTAGAATTAAGGAGAGTGTGGTGGTACTTGTGATTACTACTATAGATAAATTCATTATCTTTCCTTGGATTTTAACCAAGATCGGGTGATTGGAAGTCACTAATATTTAATTGTACTAGAAAGATATGACCCTCATCAATAGATGGAGATGTAAAGGAATAGTCAGACAACGTCTACGAAGTGTCAGTATCAGGCAGCTGCTTCAAATCCAAAGTGATGTTCAGATGTGAAGTGGTGTTGGATTTGACGTAGGAGGCAAATAGCTAAAAATGTAGATCCAATGATTACATGTAGTCCGTGAAAGCCAGTTGCTACAAAGAATGTGGAGCCATAGACACCGTCTGCGATTGTAAAAGGTGCTTCGTAGTATTCTATGGCTTGTAGAAAGGTGAAGTAAAAGCCAAGAATAATTGTTAAGGTTAATGATTGAATTGCTTGTTTACGTTTTCCCTCTATAATACTGTGATGAGCTCAAGTAACTGTAACTCCAGAGGCTAATAGGACAGCTGTATTAAGTAATGGAACTTCAAAGGGGTCTAAAGTAGTGATGCCTGTTGGTGGCCAACAGCCTCCTAGTTCAGGAGTTGGGGCTAAGCTAGAGTGGTAGAAAGCTCAAAAAAATCCTAGAAAGAAGAAGACTTCGGATGTGATGAATAGTACTATTCCGTAGCGTAATCCTTTTTGTACAGGAGGTGTGTGATGTCCTTGAAATGTGCCTTCTCGGATAATATCTCGTCATCACTGGTATATTGTGAGAATAAGAAGTATTAGACCTAATGTTATAAGGATTGTAGAGTGGAAGTGGAATCAGATTGCAAGACCGGATGTTATTAAAAGGGCAGCAGTTGCACCTGTTAATGGTCATGGGCTGGGGTCAACTATATGGTATGCGTGTGCTTGGTGTGCCATTAAACGTTTTCTTGAAGATACAGACTTAGTAGAAGGACAAAGACATAGGCTTGGATTATGGCGACGGCAATTTCTAGTAGTGTAAGTATATACAGTAGAATTGCGGTTGAAATGGCCACTGCTGGTATTATTGGTATAAGTACCAATGTGGCTGTTGCAATTAATTGAATTAAAAGGTGGCCTGCTGTTAAATTAGCGGTTAAACGAACCCCGAGGGCTAAGGGACGAATAAAAAGGCTAATTGTTTCGATAATTACTAATACAGGGAATAATAGTGTAGGTGTTCCCTCTGGTAGGAGATGTCCTAGGGCGATGGTTGGTTGATTTCGTATTCCAATAATAACGGTTGCTAATCAAAGAGGGACTGCAAGACCTAAATTTATAGATAGTTGTGTAGTGGGGGTAAAAGTGTATGGGATAAGTCCAAGTATATTAAGAGAAATAAGTAGTAATATTAAAGATGTAAATATAAGGGCTCATTTATGAGCACCTAAACCTAAAGGTAAGAAGATTTGACTGGTAAATTGATTAATAAACCAGTTTTGTATGGTTAACAGTCGATTATTTAACCAGCGAGTTGTTGGGGTAGGTAATAGAATGCATGGGGTAATAAGTGCAATAGTAATTAGAGGAATTCCTAGTATAGTAGGGCTTATAAATTGGTCGAAGAGGCTTAATGTCATGGTCAATTTCAGGGTTCTGTTTTAGGTTTTTCTGTGCTTTGTGTTGTAATGGCATTTGGAAAATTATGGGCCATAATCTTTGTTGGTATAATGATTAATAGAATTGCTCAAGAAGTAATTATAATAGTAAACCAAGGTGTGGGGTTGAGTTGGGGCATGTCGCTAGGGGTGATTAGGAGTCACCAATCTTTAGCTTAAAAGGCTAATGCTATGACCTATTTAGCTTCTTAGCGAGATATCTTCAAGTATTATGGATGATCAGTTTTCAAAGTGTTCTAATGGGGTTGCTTCTACTACGATGGGTATAAAGCTGTGATTTGCTCCACAGATTTCTGAGCATTGTCCGTAGAAAACTCCAGGATGGGAGGCAATGAAGGCGGTTTGGTTTAAACGTCCAGGTACTGCATCTATTTTTACCCCCAGGGCTGGGACTGCTCAGGAGTGGAGTACATCTTCTGCGGATACTAGGACTCGAATTGGGGATTCTGCTGGGATCACTATTCGGTGATCTGCTTCTAGTAAACGGAATTGACCAGGGTTTAAATCTTGAGTATTAATTATATAAGAGTCAAACTCTAGATTTTCATAATCAGTATATTCATAGCTTCAGTATCATTGATGTCCGATAGCTTTAACTGTAAGGTGTGGATTATTAATTTCATCCATGAGGTAAAGGATGCGAAGGGATGGAAGGGCAATTAAGATTAGGATAATTGCTGGTAGGATGGTTCAAATAATCTCAATTTCTTGAGAGTCTAAGAGGTATTTGTTAGTGAGTTTAGTAGAGACTATTGCTACAATGATATATAGTACTAGTGTACTAATTAAGAAAACAATCATTAGGGCATGGTCGTGGAAGTGGAGGAGTTCTTCTATAACAGGTGATGCTGCATCTTGAAAGCCTAGTTGTAGGGGGTGTGCCATGTTTCCAAAACACGAGGGGCTTTAACCCTCGACTCTTCCTCGACAAGGAAGTGTTATGAATTTTACTAGTGTTTAATGAAGAAAGTGACAGAATGGTTATGTGGTTGGCTTGAAACCAGCTTATGGGGGTTCAATTCCTTCTTTTCTCGTTAATTTGTTTGTACCTGAACAAAGGCTGGCTCTTCGAATGTATGATAAGGGGGAGGACACCCAAATAGTCATTCCACATTAGTTGAGGTAAGTTCTACTGTTATAACTTCTCGTTTAGCAGCAAATGCTTCTCAGATGATAAACAGGAATATAATTACTGCCACAAGAGAAACTAATGATCCTACAGATGAGATTGTATTTCATAATGTATAAGCATCTGGATAATCTGAGTATCGACGGGGTATTCCAGCTAGACCTAGGAAATGTTGAGGAAAAAATGTAAGGTTAACCCCAATAAATATAATACCAAAATGGATTTTTGTTCAAGAACTGTGAAGAGTATAACCTGAAAATAAGGGGAATCAATGTACAAATGCAGCGATAATGGCAAATACAGCCCCTATTGATAGGACATAATGGAAATGAGCTACTACGTAATATGTATCATGTAGGACAATATCTAAAGATGAGTTGGCTAGGACAATACCAGTAAGACCTCCTACTGTGAATAGGAAAATAAAACCCAGGGCTCATAAAAGGGGTGTTTCTCATTTAATAGCCCCTCCATGTAGGGTTGCAAGTCAGCTAAATACTTTAACACCAGTTGGAATAGCAATAATTATGGTGGCAGATGTAAAGTAGGCACGTGTATCTACATCCATACCGACTGTAAACATGTGGTGGGCTCAAACAATAAAACCTAGAAGGCCAATTGCTATTATAGCTCAAACTATGCCTATATAGCCGAAAGGTTCTTTTTTACCAGAATAATAGGCAACAATGTGAGAAACTATTCCGAATCCAGGGAGGATGAGAATGTATACTTCAGGATGGCCGAAAAATCAAAATAAGTGTTGATAAAGAATTGGGTCTCCTCCTCCTGCGGGATCAAAGAAGGTTGTGTTAAGATTTCGGTCTGTAAGAAGTATTGTAATACCGGCAGCTAAAACAGGTAAGGATAGGAGGAGGAGGACAGCAGTAATAAGGACTGCTCATACAAATAAAGGGGTTTGATATTGTGAAATGGCTGGGGGTTTTATATTAATAATAGTGGTAATAAAATTGATAGCTCCTAGAATTGAAGATACTCCAGCTAAATGTAGAGAAAAAATAGTAAGATCTACAGAGGCTCCAGCATGGGCTATATTACCTGCTAGTGGAGGGTATACGGTTCATCCTGTTCCAGCGCCAGCTTCTACACCAGAGGAGGCAAGAAGTAAGAGGAATGAAGGGGGGAGAAGTCAAAAGCTTATATTATTCATTCGAGGGAAGGCTATATCAGGGGCTCCAATTATTAGGGGAATAAGTCAGTTTCCAAATCCTCCAATTATAATTGGTATAACTATAAAGAAAATTATTACAAAGGCATGTGCTGTTACGATCACATTATAAATTTGATCATCACCTAGAAGGGCGCCGGGCTGACTTAGTTCTGCTCGGATAAGTAGGCTTAAAGCTGTACCCACTATACCAGCTCAAGCACCAAATACTAAATAAAGGGTGCCGATATCTTTGTGATTGGTCGAGAAAAATCAACGTGTAATTGCCACAGGTAGGATGGCTGAGTTAAGCGGTGGCTTGTAGTCCCACAGACAGAGGTTTGAGTCCTCTTCTTATCAAGTCCCGAATATTTTGGATTGCAAACCCAAAGCAGTAGGTTTACGCCTACCGGGGCTTTCCCCCGCCTTTTGTTTCGACAGGCGGGGGAAAGGTAGATGGATGCTCTCTGGTTTGGGCGCTTAGCTGTTAACTAAGAATTTGTAGGATCGAGGCCTACCTATCTAGTAAGGCTTTAGCTTAATTAAAGTGTTTGTTTTGCATGCAGAATATGTAGGGTAAAGTCCTGCAAGTCTTATCAGGAATTGGAAGAATTTCACTTCCGCTTAGGACTTTGAAGGTCCTTGGTCTAATGTTATCCTAAATTCCTTATATTATTAGCGTAGTTATTGTAGGGGTAAGGGGTAAAAGTAATAAGGTAATTGTTGTTGTGAGTGTTAAAAGTATGGTAGATTGTATATGATTAAGTCGTCAAGGGGTAATACCAGTTAGATTGTTTGGGGATATTGTAAGTGTTATGGCGTAGGAGATGCGTAGATAAAAGTATAGGCTTAGTAGGGCTGCTAATGCAGCTAGTGTTGCTATTGGGGTAAGATTTTGTTTAGTTAATTCTTGTAGAATTAATCATTTTGGTATAAAACCTGTCAGAGGGGGTAGTCCTCCTAAAGATAGAAGAATAAGGGGAGTTATAGCTGTAAGTGTTGGAGTTTTTGTTCAGGAGATGGCTAGGGTATTAATGTTGGTTGCTTTATTTAGTTTAAATGTGAGGAATATTGAGGTTGTTATAACAAGGTAAGTAAGGAGGGTAATAAGGGTGAGTAAAGGGGAAAATTGTAGAATTAAAATTATTCATCCAAGGTGAGCGATTGAAGAATATGCAAGGATTTTTCGTAGTTGTGTTTGATTTATACCTCCTCATCCTCCTACAAGGGTTGAGGCAATACCTATAGTAATAAGAAGGATTGAGTTGGTTGGTTGAATTTGTAGTAACAGGGCAAAGGGGGCAAGTTTTTGTCAGGTTGATATGATAAGGCCTGTTGTAAGATCTAACCCTTGTAGAACTTCGGGTAATCATGCATGAATTGGTGCAAGACCAATTTTTAATGCTAAAGCAATGGTAATAAGGGTGTTGGGGATAGGGTGGGTTATTTGTTGAATATCTCATTGGCCTGTAATTCAGGCGTTGGTAATGCTTGCAAATAGTAGTATAGCGGCTGCAGTGGCTTGGGTAAGAAAATATTTTGTGGTTGCTTCAACTGCTCGTGGGTGATGGTGTTGGGTCATAAGGGGTAAGATAGCAAGGGTATTTATCTCAAGACCCATTCAGGCTAATAGTCAATGGGAACTTGCGAATGTAATTGTGGTACCTAAGCCTAATCCTAATAATAGGAGGGTTAAAATATAAGGGTTCATTAGTAAAAGAAGGATTTTAACCTACATATTTGGGGTATGGGTCCAAGAGCTTAATTAGCTGATTTTACTAGAAGGTGGTGTATTGGAGGCACTGAGAGTTTTGATCTCTCAGGGAAGGGTTCGAGCCCCTTTCTTCTAAGGAGTTGGGGGGATTTTAACCCCCATAATTCACTCTATCAAAGTGGCCCTTTATTCAGGCACATCTCCTATTATAAATGGGGGGGAAGCCCTGCAAATGCAATAGGGAGTGCAAGGTGTCAGATTACTAAGGCTAGTGTTAAAGGTAAGAAGTTTTTTCAGATAAGGTGTATGAGTTGATCATAACGGAATCGGGGGTAAGAGGCTCGTACTCATAAGAAAATTATTGAAAGAATGGTTGCTTTAACTATTAGGTTTAAGGTAGTTATGTCTGGAATTGTTGGAATGTGTGAGGAGCCTAAGAATAATGTGGTGGAAAGTGTATTTATGAATAGAATATTGGCATATTCTGCGAGGAAAAATAGGGCAAAAGGACCTCCTGCATATTCTACATTGAAACCTGAGACTAATTCAGATTCACCTTCTGTTAAATCAAATGGGGTTCGGTTTGTTTCTGCTAGTGTTGAAACATATCATATTGCGGCTAAAGGTCAGGCGGGTATAATTAGTCAAATGCTTTCTTGGGCAATATTAAAGGTTTGAAGTGTAAATCCTCCGGTAATGATAATTGTACTTAGAAGGATTAAACCGAGGCTGACTTCATAAGAAATTGTTTGGGCTACAGCTCGTAGGGCTCCAATGAGGGCATATTTTGAATTTGATGCTCAGCCTGACCCTAAAATTGAGTAAACGGCGAGGCTAGAGAGGGCTAAGATAAATAGAATACCTAGATTTAAGTCGATTACTGGGTGTGGTATTGGTATTGGAGTCCATAATGTGAGGGCTAGTGTTAGAGCTAGTATTGGTATTATTAGGAATATAATGGGGGAAGAAGTTGATGGACGTACAGGTTCTTTAATGAATAATTTTACACCATCAGCGATGGGTTGAAGTAGTCCGTAGGGTCCTACGATGTTTGGGCCTTTTCGCATTTGTATATAGCCTAGTATTTTTCGTTCAAGAAGGGTTAAGAAGGCTACGGCTAATAAAACAGGAATGATGAAGGCTAATGGATTAATAATATGAGTGATGAATAATGAAATCATAGATAAGGAGAGGATTTGAACCTCTGTAGAAAGGGCTTAGGTCTTTTGCAATTACCGGGCTCTGCCACCTTAACAAGCTGTTCTCTTCAGCATAGGGATATGCCCTTTTGCCTATTTTAGTTGATTTCATTAGGTGGGGGTGAGGCATACTTTAAGCATGGGCCTCTCCTTTTCGGTCCTTTCGTACTAGAAAAGATCATAGCATAGATAGAAACTGACCTGGATTACTCCGGTCTGAACTCAGATCACGTAGGACTTTAATCGTTGAACAAACGAACCCTTAATAGCGGCTGCACCATTAGGATGTCCTGATCCAACATCGAGGTCGTAAACCCCCTTGTCGATATGAACTCTAAAAGGGGATTGCGCTGTTATCCCTAGGGTAACTTGGTCCGTTGATCGGCGTTGCCGGATCATTTTTGGTCAGAAATTCTGTTTACTAGAGCGGGGGCTCTTAGTTTTGGGAGGTGAGGGTAAAAGTTCTCCTGGTCCACGTGGGGGTTTTATGTGCCCCGCGGTCGCCCCAACCGAAGACATGGTGATAGTATTCTTTTATTTTAGCCTTTTATTTAGGTTATTTAGTGTAATCTACCTTTTGTCTAAAGCTCCATAGGGTCTTCTCGTCTTATGGTGTTATTCCCGCTTCTGCACGGAAAGATCAATTTCATTGACTTAGAAAAGGAGACAGTTAAGCCCTCGTTATGCCATTCATACAGGTCTTCATTTAAAAGACAAGTGATTGCGCTACCTTCGCACGGTTAAAATACCGCGGCCGTTAAACATATAGTCACAGGGCAGGCGGGACCTCTTATTTTTAATACACAAGAGGCGATGTTTTTGGTAAACAGGCGAGGCTTCATGTGTTTGCCGAGTTCCTTCTTTTCTTTTTAGTCTTTCCTTAAAAGCATACCTGTGTGGGTTTAACGGTTTATTATTGAATATTTTTCTGGTTTTTTAGTTGTTATTCAATGCCCTCTTTATTTGGGGTCGTTAAAGTTCGGTGGTAGGTCCGTTCCGAGTTACACGAATGCAAGGAGAAGATTGTTGGTCTTCTTATTACTCATATTAGCATAATTACTCCTATGTTTGCATAGGATAGCCAGATATGTTTAGGGTGTGAGATTGAGTATCGGAATTTAAGGTGTTGTGTATGTTTGAGCTTTAACGCTTTCTACTTAGATGGCTGCTCTTGGGCCCACTAAAACATAATACCTTTTGTTTATATGATCTTTATTCACCTGTTAAAGTTGTATCTTATTTCAAATGGGCTGTTCCCCCTTTGAATAACTCTATTGGTTTCTTTGATTATTTATGTTATATATTTATTAATAAAGAAACTGATAGGCTGAACTTTAATCCATTTCTCGGGCAACCAGCTATAACTAAGTTCGATAGGTTTATCACCTCTACTCGAAGCTCTTCCCACTCTTTTGTCACAGAGACGGGTGTGCCCTATAAATAGGCTGTCTTGGAGTAGCTCACTTAGTTTCGGGAAATCAAACTAAAATTCTTTTTGCTTGAGTTTTTCTAACTAAATCATGATGCAAAAGGTACGAGTTTAAATCTCTGCTTTTTTAGGCTTTACTGGGTTATTTCACTTCTCTTTCAGCGTTCCCTTACGGTACTTTCTCTATTGCGCCATAGTTCCTTTTCTGTCGCCCATACTAAGGTGGAAAAATGATTTGTTTTGTGTGGTTTGAGGTGTTTGGGTTTATTAATGAGGTGGTGTTGTTTTTGGTTAAGTGGGCTAGCTATTTGGCGTCAGGGTAATCTGATTTGCACAGATGCCTTCTCGGTGTAAGGGAGATGCTTTTCTATTTAGCTATACTCTGGTTTTACCAAGTGCACCTTCCGGTACACTTACCATGTTACGACTTGCCTCTCCTTTATGGGTTTTGTAGTTTTAGGTATATTAATATTAGGTTTGGAGAGAGTGACGGGCGGTGTGTGCGCGCTTCAGGGCCAGTTTCAGTAGAACTCTCTGTTTTCTGCTTACTGCTAAATCCTCCTTCGGATGAACGTTTCAGAACATCATTCGTATTCCTTAATTCAAGGAATGTAGCCCATCTCTTCCCTTTCCATTCGCTACACCTCGACCTGACGTTCTGGGTTGTACCAGTTTTGCTTACTATAAGTCTCTCATGAGGTAAGCTGACGACGGCGGTATATAGGCGGGGTAAACAAAGAAAGGTGAGGTTGAACGGGGATCATCGGTTATAGGACAGGCTCCTCTAGGTGGTTCTAAAGCACCGCCAAGTCCTTTGGGTTTTAAGCTAGAGCTTGTAGTACCCGGGCGGATAACATGTGTATTATGTTATCTATGTTTATGGCCAAGCATAGTGGGGTATCTAATCCCAGTTTGTGTCATGGCTTTCGTGGATTCAGTAATATAAAGTCACTTTCGTGGTTGGACTTCTAATCTTCGGGTGCGTATAACAGCCTTGGAGATATTTGACTTTATTTTTAGTTGTTCTTAACCACGCTTTACGCCGCATTTTATCAACTTGGGTCTCTCGTATAACCGCGGTGGCTGGCACGAGTTTTACCGGCCCTATTTAGCTTTAATTAAGTCAAGTTTTCACTTATGGCTTAATGTTTATCACTGCTGACTTCCCTTGGGGGTGTGGCTTAGCAAGATGTCATGGGCTAGTTTTATGTGCCTGATATCGGCTCCTTGTCTCCTATAGGAGATACAGGGCATTCTCACGGGTATGCGGATACTTGCATGTGTAATTTAAGCTAGAGTTGATAGTAAAGTTAGGACCAAGCCTTTGTGTCTGCGAAACTTTCTAGGGTTTATCTTAATATCTTCAGTATTATGCTTTATTTAAGCTACGTTGAC